TTAAAAATAAGCTAAGTTAAGCTTTTGGGTTCATACCCCAAATATAAAGGAATTACCTTTTTTTTAAAATAAAGTGCCTGATTAAAGGATTATTCTGATAGGATAAATTAAGTAGATATCTACCTTTATTATATTTTATAGAATTAAACTATATCTAATAATATCAAAAATTATTGTGCATCATACACTAAAATATATTTTTAATAAAATTAAATTTTTAATTTAAAAAAAAATAATTTATTTTAAATTTCTATTTATTTTAATTCTAATAAAATATTTTTTTTATTTATATTATTTTTTAGAACAATAATTTCTATTTCATCAAATTCTTGATTTGGGTGTTGAATTGGATTAGAAATTAATTTAATAAGATTTATCCCCCTTATTTCAAATTTAAATAATTTAATATCCTCTGAAGCATCATTAAAATATTTTCTTACCCAATCTATTGCCTCTATCAATTTCTTATTTATTATCTTATTAAATTTTTTATTTATAAAAAAATTTGAAGTAAATAATTTAATTTCAATTTTAATTAATTCATCAATAATAATAAAAATAGGATCTGCCCCCTTTCATTTCTGATTTCCAAATATTATTGAAGGATTATCTTGATGAAATTGTTTTATTTTAATAACATGACAAAAAGTTACCCCCATAATTTTATTATCATATTATTTTAATAAAAATTTTTTAATAATTATTTTAATTATAAATGTAATCGTAGGAGCAATTGGTGGATTAAATCAATCTTCTTTACGAAAATTAATAGCTTTTTCATCAATTAATAATTTAGGATGAATAATAGTATCAAGCTTAATTAGAGAAAACTTATGATTATTTTATTTAATTACATATTCATTTTTAATTAGAATTATTTGTATTACATTTTATATTTTTAATATATATTTTATTAACCAATTATTTACTTTTAACCTCAATTTTATAATTAAAATTTCATTTTTAATTAATTTTTTATCTTTAGGGGGTTTACCTCCATTTTTAGGGTTTTTCCCTAAATGAATTGTAATTAATTTCTTAATAATTAATAAACTTTATTTTTTAACATTTATTTTTATTATAATAAGACTAATTATATTATTTTTTTATATCCGAATTTCTTATTCTTCTTTAATATTTAATTATTTAAAATTAAAATGATTTAAAATTAATATTAAAAATAAAATATTTTTAATGAATAATATTTTTTGCTTAATTTCTTTGCTAGGAATAATTTTTAGAACCTTTCTTTTTTTTTAAGGCTTTAAGTTAAATTAAACTATTAGTCTTCAAAATTATTTATAAAGAAAATTGCTTCTTTAAGCCTTAAAATAAATAATTTTCCTTAAAATTTGCAATTTTATATCATACTTGACTATAAGACTTACTTAATAAAAAAGAAAAATTCTTGTTAATAAATTTACAATTTATCGCTTATACCTCAGCCATTTTATTTAGCGAAAATGACTTTATTCGACAAATCATAAAGATATTGGAACATTATATTTTATTTTTGGAATTTGAGCTGGAATAATTGGAACATCTTTAAGATTATTAATTCGAGCTGAATTAGGAAATCCAGGGTCATTAATTGGAGATGATCAAATTTATAATACTATTGTTACTGCCCATGCTTTTATTATAATTTTTTTTATAGTAATACCAATTATAATTGGAGGATTCGGAAACTGATTAGTACCTTTAATATTAGGAGCACCAGATATAGCTTTCCCCCGAATAAATAATATAAGATTTTGACTTTTACCCCCCTCTATTACTCTCCTAATTTCTAGGAGAATCGTAGAAAATGGTGCAGGAACTGGTTGAACTGTTTACCCTCCTTTATCTTCTAATATTGCACATAGAGGAAGATCAGTTGATTTAGCTATTTTTTCTTTACATTTAGCAGGAATTTCATCTATTCTTGGAGCAATTAATTTCATCACTACAATTATTAATATACGGATTAATAATATATCATTTGATCAAATACCTCTTTTTATTTGAGCAGTAGGTATTACGGCTTTATTATTATTATTATCATTACCCGTTTTAGCTGGAGCTATTACAATACTTTTAACTGATCGAAACTTAAATACTTCATTTTTTGACCCTGCCGGAGGGGGGGATCCAATTTTATACCAACATTTATTTTGATTTTTTGGGCACCCAGAAGTATATATTTTAATTTTACCTGGATTTGGAATAATTTCACATATTATCTCTCAAGAAAGTGGAAAAAAAGAAACTTTTGGTTGTTTAGGGATAATTTATGCAATAATAGCAATTGGATTATTAGGATTTGTTGTATGAGCTCATCATATATTTACAGTAGGAATAGATATTGATACTCGTGCTTATTTTACATCAGCTACTATAATTATTGCAGTTCCTACAGGAATCAAAATTTTTAGTTGATTAGCTACAATTCATGGAACTCAAATTAATTATAGGCCTTCTATCCTCTGAAGATTAGGATTTGTTTTCCTATTTACAGTAGGTGGATTAACAGGAGTAATTTTAGCTAATTCTTCAATTGATGTTACCTTACATGACACTTATTATGTAGTTGCCCATTTTCACTATGTACTTTCTATAGGAGCAGTATTTGCTATTTTAAGAGGATTTATCCATTGATATCCTTTATTTACAGGATTAACTCTTAATCCCTATTTATTAAAAATTCAATTTTTTTCTATATTTATCGGAGTAAATTTAACCTTCTTTCCTCAACATTTCTTAGGATTAGCAGGAATACCTCGACGATACTCTGATTACCCAGATGCCTATATCTCTTGAAATATAATCTCATCTTTAGGATCTTATATCTCTTTTTTATCTGTAATAATAATATTAGTTATTATTTGGGAATCTATAATTAACCAACGTCCAGTTTTATTTTCTTTAAATTTATCCTCTTCAATTGAATGATATCAAAATCTCCCTCCAGCAGAACACTCATATAATGAACTTCCTATTTTAAGAAACTTCTAATATGGCAGATTATATGTAATGGATTTAAACCCCATTTATAAAGGATTTTATCCTTTTTTTAGAAATGGCAACATGATCAAACTTAAATCTACAAAATAGGGCATCCCCGTTAATAGAACAAATTATTTTTTTTCATGATCATACTTTAATTATCTTAATGATAATTACTATTTTAGTTAGCTATTTAATAATTAATTTATTTTTTAATAAATATATTAATCGATTTTTACTAGAAGAACAAATAATTGAATTAATTTGAACTATTCTACCAGCAATTACTTTAATTTTTATTGCATTACCTTCACTTCGATTATTATACTTATTAGACGAAATTAATAATCCATTAATTACATTAAAATGCATTGGACATCAATGATATTGAAGATATGAATACTCTGATTTTAATAATATTGAATTTGATTCTTATATAATTCCTTCTAATGAATTAAATTCTTATAATTTCCGATTATTAGATGTAGATAACCGAATTATTTTACCAATAAATAATCAAATTCGAATTATAGTAACCGCTACAGATGTAATTCATTCTTGAACAGTTCCTACATTAGGTGTAAAAATTGATGCAAATCCAGGTCGTCTTAATCAAACAAATTTCTTTATTAACCGGCCTGGAATCTTTTTTGGTCAATGTTCTGAAATTTGTGGAGCAAATCATAGATTTATACCAATTGTAGTTGAAAGAATTTATATTAAAAATTTTATTAATTGAATTAATAATTATTCATCTTTAGATGACTGAAAGCAAGTACTGGCCTCTTAAGCCATTTAATAGTAAATTAGCACTTACTTCTAATGAAAGAATTAGTTAATTACCTATAACATTAGTATGTCAAACTTAAATTATTACTTTAGTAATATTCTTTTATCCCACAAATAATACCAATTAATTGAATTTTTTCTTTTATTTTTTTTATTTGTATTTTTATTTTATTTAATATTATAAATTATTATATTTTTTATACATATAAAAATAAAAATAATTATTTAACTACTAAAAATAAAAATTTACTGTGAAAATGATAAGAAATTTATTTTCTATTTTTGACCCTACAAATCAATTATTTAATTTATCATTAAATTGAATTAGAACATTTTTAGGATTAATATTTATCCCCTATTCATTTTGACTAATTCCAAACCGACATCATATAATTTGAAATTTCATATTAAATAAGCTTCACAATGAATTTAAAACTTTATTAGGAATTAATAGCTTTAGTGGATCTACTTTTATTTTTATCTCATTATTTTCTTTTATTTTATTTAATAATTTTTTAGGATTATTTCCATATATCTTCACTAGAACAAGACATTTAACTTTATCATTATCTATTTCTTTACCTTTATGATTAAGCTTTATGTTATATGGATGAATTAATAATTCAAACCACATATTTAGCCATATAATTCCTCAAGGAACTCCTAACATTTTAATACCTTTTATAGTTATAATTGAATCTATTAGTAATATTATCCGCCCAGGAACTTTAGCAGTTCGATTAACAGCTAATATAATTGCTGGTCACTTACTTATAACTCTTTTAAGAAATACAGGATCATCATTCCCCACCTATTTAATTTTTATTTTAATTATTATTCAAATTATATTATTAATCCTTGAATCAGCAGTTGCAGTTATTCAATCATATGTAATTGCTATTCTAAGAACTCTTTATTCTAGAGAAGTTAATTAATATATATATATATATATATATAAATGATAAGTTATAATCATCCATTTCATTTAGTAGATTATAGTCCATGACCTTTAACAGGAGCAATTGGGGTATTAACTTTAGTAACAGGCATAATTAAATGATTTCATAATTATAATATAAATTTATTAATTTTAGGATATATAATTGTTATTTTAACTATATATCAATGATGACGAGATATTTGTCGAGAAAGAACATTCCAAGGAAAACACACAATTTTAGTATTAAAAGGATTGCGATGAGGAATAATTTTATTTATTGTATCAGAAGTATTTTTTTTCTTATCCTTTTTTTGAGCTTTTTTTCATAGTAGACTTTCCCCTAACATTGAAATTGGAGCTATTTGACCTCCTATTAGAATTTTAACTTTCAATCCTTTTCAAATTCCTCTTCTTAATACAATTATTTTAATTACTTCTGGAGTAACAGTTACATGAGCTCATCACTCAATTATAGAAAATAATTACTCCCAATGTACTCAAAGACTATTTATTACTATTTGCTTAGGAATTTATTTCACTATACTTCAAGCCTATGAATATTTTGAAGCAACATTTTCTATTTCAGATAGAATTTATGGAACCACATTCTTTATAGCAACTGGATTTCATGGAATTCATGTTATAATTGGAACTATATTTTTATTAATTTGCTTATTACGACATATTAATAATCATTTCTCCAATATACATCATTTTGGGTTTGAAGCAGCAGCATGATATTGACATTTTGTTGATGTAGTTTGATTATTTTTATATATTTCTATATATTGGTGAGGAAATTAATTATTTATATAATATATTTAGTATATTTGATTTCCAATCAAAAAGTTTAAAATATTTTAATATAAATAATTCATATTATAATTTTATCTTCAACTTTAATTATTATTATTTCAAATGTAATTATAATTTTATCTATTATTTTATCAAAAAAATCAAATATAGACCGTGAAAAATGTTCCCCATTTGAGTGCGGATTTGATCCTAAATCCTCAGCTCGAATCCCATTCTCATTACATTTTTTTCTTATTACAGTTATTTTTCTAATTTTTGACGTAGAAATCGCACTAATTTTCCCTATAATTTTAACATTTAAAATTGTTAATTTTTTAACTTGAACAAAAATTAGAATATTTTTTTTATTTATTCTCCTTTTAGGACTTTACCATGAATGAAATCAAAATATATTAAATTGATCTAATTAATAATCCTATAAATAATATATATATATATATATATATATGTATTATTTATAGGATTATAGTTTAAATTAATTAAAACATTTATTTTGCAATTAAAAAATATTGAAATATTCAATTTATCTTATTTTATTATATAATTTATTTATATGTATATATATATATATATATATATATATATATATAAATAAATAAGAAGCAATAATTTATGCATTTAATTTCGACTTAAAAAATTGAGTAATTTACTCCTTATTTATTAATTGAAACCAAAATAGAGGTATATCACTGTTAATGATAAAATTGAATAAAAATTCCAATTAAATAATTTAAAATATAAAGAATAAAATTAAGCTTCTAACTTAATTTTTAGTGGTTAAATTCCATTAATATTTTTATTTATATAGTTTAAATTAAAACATTACATTTTCATTGTAAAAATAAATATCAATTAATTTTATAAGTAAAATTATTAATTATTTAAAGATTAACTAATCTCCTTAATATCTTCAATATTAAACTCTATTATATAAGCTATTTAAATTAAATTATTATTAACATTATTATTACTAATATTATTAACCATAAAATAAATCTAAATAAATAAATTTTAAAATTATTTATTTGATAAAAATAATAAAAAATAGAATAATTTTTTATTACATAAAAAATACCCTGACCCCTATAATATTCTCTTCATCCTATATCTATATTTTTTAATATTTTTTGACTAAAACTTAAAAAATAATACCTTAATCCATAAGTAGATAAATTAGGTAAAAATCATATTACACATAAAAAATTTCTAATATTATAAGTTAATAAAAACTTATTTAAAGAATAAATACTTATTTGGCTAATTAAATAACCTATAAATAAACCAATTAAACTAACAATAATAACCATTATTTTTATATAAAAAGATAAATAAATTATATAAGGATAAGGAAAAATCAATCAACTTAATATTCTTCCCCTTAAAACTCTTATTATTAATAATAAAAATATTCTCTTTAATATAATATAATCTTCCTCATATAAATTATAAATAGATAATAAATTATAATCATTTAATATCAAAAATATAACTAAACGTATTGTATAAAATATAGTTAAACCAGTTGAAATATAATATAACAAATAAATAAATAAATTTAAATTTCTTAATCTTACCAAATCTAAAATTATATCCTTTGAATAAAATCCTGCTAAAAAAGGAATACCACATAATGCTAAATTTGAAATATTTAAACATAAAGAAGTTATTGGAATATTATACCCTAACCCTCCTATAAAACGAATATCTTGAATATCATTTATTATATGAATAATAACACCAGCACATATAAATAATAAAGCTTTAAACATAGCATGAGTTAATAAATGAAAAAATGCTAAATCAGGTATTCCCATCCTTAAAATACTTATTATTAACCCTAATTGTCTTAAAGTTGATAAAGCAATAATTTTTTTTAAATCAAATTCATAATTAGCACAAATTCCAGCTATAAATATAGTTAAACCAGAAAATAATAATAAAATTTTTAAAAAAATAGTATCTAATAATAAAAAATTAAAACGGATTAATAAATAAACTCCAGCTGTCACTAAAGTAGAAGAATGTACTAAAGCCGATACAGGAGTAGGGGCAGCTATAGCTGCAGGCAATCAAGAACTAAAAGGAATTTGTGCACTTTTTGTTATAGAAGCTAAAATAACTAATATTCTAATTAAAAATATCTCAAAATCATTAATTATAAAACTTATATAAAAAATAAAATTTCAACTACCATAATTAATTATTCAAGCAACAACTATTAAAATACAAACATCACCAATTCGATTAGATAAAGCAGTTAATATACCAGCATTAAAAGATTTAATATTTTGATAATAAATTACTAAACAGTAAGAAACTAACCCTAAACCATCTCACCCTAAAAAAATTCTAACTATATTAGGACTAATAATTAATAAAATTATAGAAAATACAAATAATAAAACTAATAAAATAAAACGGTTTAAATTTAACTCGGAACTTATATAACTTTTTCTATAATAAATAACAACAGAAGAAATTAAAGATACAAATATTATAAATAATAAAGACATTCAATCTAATATAATAGATATAACTAATCTTATAGATCTAAATGAAATAATTTCTCATTCTATAAATAAAACTATTTTATTTATAATAAAATAAATCATAAAAAAAAAATTAATTAATCTAAAAAAAAATAAAAAAAAAAATCTAATAAAACAAATATAATTTTTATAAATAATTTAAAATGATTTTAATCATATTTTTGACACCACAAATCAATATTTTTATTAAATTATTTAAATAAAATCAAATTATTCTATTATCAATTTTTAATACTAAAATATTTAAAGGTAATCAATGTAATATTAAAATCAAATATTCCCGAGAAACTCCTATATAAAATCTATAAATTCCCCCATAGTATTTTCCATGTTGAGTGTAAGAATATAAGTATAACCTATACCCAGCCCTAAAAAAAGAAATTAATATTAATAAAATTATTGTTAGTCAAGATCAACCCACTAATCTATTAATTAATCTAATTTCCCCTATAAGATTTAAGGAGGGGGGGGCAGCTATATTTGAAGATATTAATAAAAATCATCATAATCTTATAGAAGGTATAAAATTTATTATTCCCTTATTAATAAATAACCTTCGTCTATGTAATCGCTCATAATTAATATTAGCTAAACAAAATATTCCTGAAGAACATAACCCATGGCTAATTATTAAAATAAAAGATCCTAAATACCCTCAATAATTTATTGTTATAATCCCCCTAATAACAATTCTTATGTGAGCAACAGATGAATAAGCAATTAATGATTTTATATCAACTTGACAAAAACATTTTAATCTGATATAAAATCCCCCAATTAAACTTACCACTACTCAAATAAAATTAAATTTTAATCCAACCTCCTGTAAAAAAATTATTACCCGTATTAATCCATATCCCCCTAATTTTAATATAATGCCAGCTAAAATTATAGAGCCAGAAACTGGAGCTTCTACATGAGCTTTAGGTAACCATAAATGGACAAAAAATATAGGTATTTTTACTAAAAAAGCTATAATTATAGATAAATATAATAAATAAACATCTAAATTAAAAAATTTTAAAAAATAAATTATAATATTATTTTCTAAATTAAAAATAAAAAAAATTCCTATTAATAAAGGTAAAGAAGCAAATAATGTATAAAATAAAAGATATATCCCTGCTTGAATTCGCTCAGGTTGGTATCCCCAACCAATAATTAAAAATAAAGTAGGAATTAAACTTGCTTCAAAATATAAATAAAATATAAATAAATTCATAACTCTAAAGGTTAAAAATAACATAATTAATATAAAAATAATATTTAATAAAAAAATATTATCATAAAACTTAATTTTAAATAAATTTTCCCTAGATATAATTATTAAACTACAAATTCAAATTCTTAGTAAAATTAAACTAAAAGAAATAATATCACAAGAATATATATACCTTAAATTACAAAAATTAACAATATTTAAAGTTAAATTTATAAATATAAATAATAAAATAAATATTATTATTTGAACCATTCAAAATATATTTTTTTTTAAACATAAAGGAATTATAAAAATTATTATAATTAAAAATTTTATCATTTTATAATAAATTAAATCTTTGAAAATAATCATTTCCATGAGTTCGAATTATAGAAACTAAAATAGATAAACCTAAAGCTCCCTCACAAACAGAAAATACCAAAAAAACTATTAATATATATAAATCATAACTAATATAACTTAATAATAATAACATAAAAATAAATACTCTTAATACTATAAATTCTAAACTTAATAAAACAATTAATAAATGCTTACGTTTAGAAATAAAAATTATATTCCCAATAAAAAATATTAATAAAATAACCCATAAACTTATAATTATCATTTGTTTTTATAGTTTAACCTAAAACATTGGTCTTGTAAATCAAAAATAAGAATTATCTTTTTAAACTTCAAAGAAAAAGAAATTCTTTATCTATAATCTCCAAAATTATTATTTTTATAAACTATTCTTTGATATTTTAATTTTTTTTTTATTTATAATATTAATTTTTCTATCTTTAATTATACTTTTTCTTAACCATCCATTATCCATAGGACTAATAATTTTAATTCAAACTTTATTAATTAGTATTCTTTCGGGGATAATAACTATAACTTATTGATTTTCTTATATTTTATTTTTAACTTTTTTAGGAGGATTACTAGTTTTATTTATTTATATTTCAAGTATTGCTTCAAATGAGATATTTAAAATATCTACTTATATAAAAATTTTTATAATTATTTATTTATTTATTTTTTTCATAATATTAATAATTATTCAATTTAATAAATTAAATTGAATGAATTTAAACATAAATTCAGATATATATAATTTTTATAATTTAATATTTTTTAATAATGAAAATAAAATTAATTTAACTAAATTATATAATTCCCAAACCTACTTAATAATAATAATATTAATTATTTATTTATTTATTACTTTAATTTCTGTAGTTAAAATTATTAATATTTTTTATGGACCCCTTCGATCCTCATCAAACTAATGATAAAAAATTTTTCCCCAATCCGAAAAATTCACCCAATTTTTAAAATTATTAATAATTCTTTAATTGACCTTCCATCCCCCTCGAATATTTCATCATGATGAAATTTTGGATCTTTATTAGGATTATGCTTAATTACTCAAATTTTAACTGGACTATTTCTTACTATATACTATACTGCTAATATTGAACTAGCATTCTTCAGAGTAAATTATATCTCCCGAAATGTAAATTATGGGTGATTAATTCGAACATTACATGCAAATGGAGCATCCTTTTTTTTTATTTGCATCTATTTACACATTGGTCGAGGAATTTACTATGAATCTTTTAACTATAAATATACATGAGTTATTGGAGTAATTATTATTTTAATTTTAATAGGAACGGCCTTTCTAGGTTATGTTTTACCTTGAGGACAAATATCTTTTTGAGGGGCAACTGTAATTACAAATCTTTTATCTGCTATTCCTTATTTAGGAACAATATTAGTAAACTGAATTTGAGGGGGATTTGCTGTTGATAATGCAACATTAACTCGCTTTTATACCTTTCATTTTTTATTCCCATTTATTATTTTAATAATAACTATTATTCATCTTTTATTTCTTCATCAAACAGGGTCTAATAATCCACTAGGTATTAATAGAAACTTAGATAAAATTCCTTTTCATCCATTTTTTACATTTAAAGATTTAATTGGATTTATTATTATATTATTTTTATTAATTATCCTATCTTTAACAAATCCTTATTTATTAGGAGATCCTGACAATTTTATTCCAGCCAACCCCCTAGTTACTCCAGTCCATATTCAACCTGAATGATACTTTTTATTTGCTTATGCAATTCTCCGATCTATCCCAAATAAATTAGGAGGAGTAATTGCATTAATTATATCAATTTTAATTTTAATTATTCTTCCTCTTACATTCAATAAAAAAATCCAAGGAATTCAATTTTATCCTATTAATCAAATTATATTTTGAATTATAGTAACAACAGTAATATTACTGACATGAATTGGAGCTCGACCGGTAGAAACTCCTTACATTATTACAGGACAAATTTTAACTTTAATTTATTTTTCTTATTTTATTATAAACCCACTTTTAAATAAAATTTGAGACAATTATTTATTTAACTAAATTAATGAGCTTGTTAAAGCATTTGTTTTGAAAACTTAAAAAAGAATTTAAATATTCTATTAATTTAATATATTAAATTATACTATAAAAATTTAAATTACAATAATAAAACCTTTACCCCCAAATAAAATATTAAAAAATTCAATGAAACTGGTAAATACCTTTTTCAAGATAAATATATTAACTTATCATAACGATAACGAGGTAAAGTACCACGAATTCAAATAAAAATAAAAGAAATTAATCTTAATTTCAAATAAAAAAATAAACTTATATTATAACCCCCTATATATATTAATACAAATATTATTCTCATAAATAAAATTCTTGAATACTCAGCTAAAAAAATTAAAGCAAACCTGCCCCCCCTATACTCTACATTAAACCCTGAAACTAATTCCCTTTCCCCCTCCGCAAAATCAAAAGGCGTACGATTTGTTTCAGCTAAACTTGAAGATATTCACATAATAGATAAAGGAAATATAATTATGATAAATCAAATTAAATTTTGATAATATTTAAATATAATTAAATTAAAATCTATTACTATAATAATTCTTGATATTATAATTAAAGCTAATCTTACTTCATAAGAAATAGTTTGAGCTACAGAACGTAAACCCCCTAATAAAGCATAATTAGAATTTGAAGATCATCCAGCTACTATAACAGTATACACCCCTATTCTAGTACAACAAAAAAAAAATAATAAACCTAAATTAAATCTAATTAAATTAAAATAATAAGGAATTAATAATCAAATTATTAAAGATAAGGTAAATCTAATAATAGGAGAAAAAATATAAGGTATATAATTAGAGGATAAAAGAAAACTTTGCTCCTTTCTAAATAACTTAATTGCGTCAGAAAAAGACTGTAAAATACCTAAAGCCCCTAATTTATTAGGTCCCTTTCGAATTTGAATATAACCTAAAATTTTTCGCTCTAATAAAACTATAAAAGCAACTCCAATTAAAACCCCTAAAATTAATATTAAACCCCCATAAAAAATTAATTTATAATCATTTCCAATCATATACTACTTATATAATTTTAATATTATATATTTATGACTTCTAAAACCATTACACTTCTCTGCCAAAATAGTGTTAAATATATATATATATATATAATAATAAATTAATAATATTCATTAAATTATAAAATTATTTTTAATATTTGATCCTTTCGTACTAAAATATTATAATATTTTAAAGATAGAAACCAACCTGGCTTACACCGGTTTGAACTCAGATCATGTAAGATTTTAATGATCGAACAGATCAAAATTTTAAACTTTTGCATTTAAATTTTATCTTAATCCAACATCGAGGTCGCAAACTTTTTTTTTTATTTGAACTAAAAAAAAAAATTACGCTGTTATCCCTAAGGTAATTTTCTCTTATAATCATAATTTAAGGATCATTTATTCATTTATCTTTGTAATTTTTTTTAAAAAAAGTTAATTTAATTTTTTTATCACCCCAATAAAATAAAATTAAATTACTATTATCTAATAATTATTTATAAATAAATAAGTAAATAATTTTATTAAACTCTATAGGGTCTTCTCGTCTTTTAAAATTATTTTAACTTTTTGATTAAAAAATTAAATTATATAAATAATTAAGAAACAGTTTATATCTCATCCAATCTTTCATACAAGTCACCAATTAAGAGACTAATGATTATGCTACCTTTGTACAGTCAATATACTGCAGCCCTTTAATATATTATAATAAATCAGTGGGCAGATTAGACTTTAAATTATTTCTCAAAAAGACATGTTTTTGTTAAACAAGTGAATATAAAATTTTGCCGAATTCTTTTCAATTAATTTTATTAAATTATTAAATATTAATTTTAATTTATATACTAATTTTATCATTATTTTTAATTTTTTCTCACTAAAAATTAATTTTTTATAAAAAATTAAATTTTAATTTAAATTTTTTTTTATATAAAATTATTTATAAAAAACTATAATTTAAAAACAATATAAATTTTAAAAATTTTAATATTTAAAATTATTATTATTATAATAATTTAACTTAAAGCTTATCCCTTAAATTATTATATTTTTTAAGGAAAAAAATTATTATAATAATTTTTTTCCTTAAAAAAATATAAAATTAAATTTTTTTCTAAAAAAACTAGATATATTTAAAAACGAATAACATTTCATTTCAAATTAATTATTAAAAATATTTTTGCTACAATAACTTTTATAATTAATTATCTCTTTTAAATTCGAGAAATTTTTAAATAAATAAATTTTTTAATAAACTCTGATACACAAGATACACTAAATTAAAATTACTTTATATTAAATTAATTTTCAACTTATTTCAAATATTCCCCTACAATACTATTAAACTATAAAATTTTAAATTTTTTCTATAAAAATACTTTAACCCCCATTAAAATAATTTATTAAAAATTTTTTTATTATCATCAAAATTATTAATTTTCCCCCCTCAAATTAATTAAATTAAAATTTAATTTCTTTCCAATGTAAATGAAATACTTATTTAAGCTATAATTTGAATCTTTCTAGAAACACTTTCCAGTACCTCTACTTTGTTACGACTTATTTCAATTTATTTATGAAAGCGACGGGCAATATGTACATATTTTAATTTTTAATCATTTTATTAAACTAAATAAAATTACATTTAAATCCACCTTCTATTTAATTTTACAAAATTTACATCCATTTAAATAAATTTATTGTAATCCATTATATTCTTAATTATAATCTGCATCTTGATCTGATTTAATTTTAATTTAAAATTTTTAAATATTAATAATATCATAAAAAAATATTTTTAACAACGATATACAAAATTAAAAATTAAGTAAATTTATTCGTGGATTATCAATTATTAAACAGATTCCTCTAAATAAACTAAAATACCGCCAAATTATTTAAGTTTCATTAAATATTTAATTACTATTTTAGTACTTTTAATTAATTTTTTTATAATAGGGTATCTAATCCTAGTTTATTTATAAAGTTATTAAATCATAATATTAAAATTAATTTTAATTAAATTAAAATTTCACCTAATAATTTATTATTTAATTAAATTTTAAATAATTATTTATTATTTACTGATAAAATTTAATATAAATTTTTGTTTAACCGCAACTGCTGGCACAAATTTTGTTATTTAATTTTATATTACTAAATCTTAATTTCTTAAATTTTTAATATTAATTACTATTAAAATAAAATTAATTTATTTTTAAAATAATTAAAAATTTTTACTAAAATTTATATGTAAAATAAACTTAAATTAAAATTTTTAAACCATAAAAAATTTATTTAAATATACAATATTTAACATAGATTTTTTTTTTTTTTATATAAAATATTTAATATAAATTATTAAATATTAAATAATTTCTTTTTTCTTTCTTTCCTAATATTAATATTGAAAATTAATATAATTATTCATCAATATATATTCATTTAAATTAAAAAATATTAATATAATTAATTTAAATTTATCTAAAGATATTATATATATATATATTAATTATATAAATATTTAATATTATTTATTTATAAAAAATTAAAAATTTTTCTGTCAATGTATTATTCTAACCATTCTTAATAATTATTATTTAAATAAT